TATACAGTAACATGTTTTTGTAACAATGTATATACCAACACATATCAGAACTTGTTGAAGGCGCCGACTGAGACTTTCCTGGGTTTTGGGGTTTGACAGGAACAACAAGACTCTTTGGGCGTAGGGGGTAAGGGGGTTTAAACGCGCAACTTTCCGGGAGGAGAGGGGGCACTATAATAGGGATTTGTGGAGTAGATAAAGATAGTTTATGCTCTTGATATCACTTATGCAATTCTTCGATTAATGATTGTGAAGGTCTACACCGGGTACAGCTCAATCAAGGAAATGTTCAACCTTATCAGTTAACATTAGGAAGGACTCGTCAGATGCCAAGTGAAAGTTATCCGAAAAAAAAAATACCAAATGCACATTAGAGTGAACGCCCGGCATGGTGGGTAAAGAGGAGTCGATACTTCACCATTAACCTATGTCAGGATAATTCAAGAGGGGAGGATTATGATCAGTGTGACCCTGAAATAGGAACCAGATGCCAGTAATAGTTCATTTTGTGAAACCCCCACAGTCGGTTGTCCCTGACCCTATCATTCATGATATGCAATTATTTAAACTGGTTGGTGGTTTCTTACTACATTAATATTAGGAGTACCGAGTAATGCTTGAGTAACGCATAGAAAATGTTATGATGGAGTAATGGGGACTATTCTATTTATCGGGTTAATTTTCTATTATCCTGAACCTTAAATGTATGGTATATGTCTACCTTATTAATATTTTTACTTGGTAAGTTTAAAAAAAATATTTTTTAAACTTCAATTTTGTAACTAAGATTCATTAAGTTACTACTAAGCGATTGTATTAAATATTACATATGAATGGGGATTATACATATAGTGTATTTAAACCATATATATATGTATAATATGCATAATATGCATATACACCATATACATATGTACTATAATGCATATTATGTATTAACACCATATATATGTATAATAAAGCACTATATACATAAGCGCATAAGACTTAGCACGTGCATAAGCTTTACGCCAGGGGATAGTTTAATTTAGAATTCTAGCTTTGGGAGCTAGAGGTGGGAGTTAAAATCTTTCTCCTCTGGGCCTCAGGGAGGATTTTAACCTCCGATCTCCGGATTACAAAACCGGCGCTTCGAATTAAGCTACTAGGGCAGTTTCACTCTAGGGCCTTGTTCTCCAGTCATCCCGCGAGAGGGGCGAGCAGGAGGAACAGGGCGAAGTAAATGACGGAAGCGACTTGTCCAATAATAACGAACGGGTGCTCGACTGGTATCCCTCCGATTCATGTCAGGATAATCACGTCTGCCACTAGTGTTCAGAACAAGAATTGGGTAATTGGGCGGAAAGTCAGTCCTCGTTGTTTAGAGGTGTGTAGGATTGGGACTACTATTAGTACAAGAATAGAAAATAAAAGGGCTAAGACCCCGCCTAGCTTATTTGGGATTGACCGAAGGATGGCGTAGGCAAACAGGAAGTATCATTCAGGCTTAATGTGGGGAGGGGTCACCAGTGGGTTGGCGGGCGTGAAATTGTCTGGGTCTCCCAGGAGGTTTGGTGCAAATAGGGCTAGGGAAGTAAGGCCCAAAAGCATGACAGCGAAGCCTAGGAGGTCTTTGTATGAGAAGTAGGGGTGGAATGCAATTTTGTCAGCATCTGAGTTAAGACCTACTGGGTTATTAGATCCCGTTTCGTGGAGGAATAATAGGTGAATCACCGTAGCGGCTGCAATCACGAATGGAAATAGGAAGTGGAAGGCGAAGAACCGGGTCAGTGTGGCGTTATCTACGGAGAATCCTCCCCAGATCCACTGAACTAAGACTTCTCCTACGTATGGGACGGCAGATAGGAGGTTAGTAATAACTGTGGCTCCTCAGAAGGACATTTGTCCTCAGGGTAGGACATATCCTACGAAAGCTGTCATCATAGTTAATAGCAAAAGCACTACTCCAACGTTTCACGTTTCTTTATACAGGTAGGAGCCGTAGTAGAGTCCACGGGCGATGTGGGCATAAATGCAAATGAAAAAGAATGATGCTCCGTTTGCATGTATATTTCGAATGAGCCATCCGTAATTTACATCACGGCAGATATGGGCCACAGAGGAAAATGCGGTTGCGATATCGGAGGTGTAGTGTATAGCTAGGAATAATCCCGTCAAAATCTGGGATGCAAGACAAAGCCCTAGCAGGGATCCAAAGTTTCATCATACTGAAATATTAGAAGGAGCTGGAAGATCGACTAGTGCGTCGTTAGCAATTTTTAGGAGAGGGTGGGTTTTTCGCAGGCTTGCCATTAGGGTTTTTATAGTTGAATAACAACGGTGGTTTTTCAAGTCATTAGTCTCGGTTAGAATCCGGGTAGAAATTATGATGTACTCTGTTAGTTTAATAATAGTGGGCTTGGTACTAGGGTTAGTAGCTGTTGCGTCTAATCCGGCGCCCTATTTCGCGGCTTTGGGTCTGGTAGTTGCCGCTGGGGCGGGATGTGGTATGTTGGTCGGGCACGGAGGGCCCTTCTTGTCTCTGGTCCTTTTCCTAATTTATTTAGGGGGAATGCTGGTGGTTTTCGCTTATTCAGCGGCACTGGCTGCTGAGCCTTACCCGGAGAGCTGGTCTGACGTGTCGGTTTTAGGTTATGTTTTACTTTACCTGCTAGGGGTGGGGGCCGCGGCGCTCTGATTCAGCGAAGGGTGATACGAGTCTTCCTTGGCGGTGGTAGATAGTTATAAAGAGTTCTTTGTTTTTCGTGGGGATATAGGTGGGGTAGCTTTAATATACTCTTTTGGGGGTGCAATGCTGGTGCTATGTGCTTGGGTATTATTAGTCACCCTGTTCGTAGTGCTGGAACTAACTCGAGGGCTAAGCCGGGGGGCTTTGCGAGCCGTCTAGTTTGAGGCCAACAGTGTTGCCAGGGCAGAGGTAAGGAGAAAAATCATTAGATAAGTCTTAATCATGCCCCGCTGGGTGTTGCTAGTAGTGGTTGCCATTTTTATTTGGGTGGAGGCTAGGCCTTTTGGTCCTGCGGCTTCAAATCATGTCTGGTCAACCAGTTGGTTGGCCATAGTTTGGCCTAGAATAAGATTAAGTTTAGGGGCCATGCGGTGTACTGTGGCCGGGAAATACCCTAGCATATTGGAAAAGTTGTGCAGTTTAATAATCGGGGTCGGCTTAAATTGCTTCGAGGTCAGTGTTGCCAGCTCAATTGCTGTGAGTAGCCCAATAATTGTAACAGCTAAGGCCCCCAATTTAAGAAGAGGGGGTATAGTTATGATTGGCGTCTTGGTCGGAATCGTGTTGGAGGTAAGGATTAATCCTGCAACAATGCTTCCTCAGGCAAGGCGTTTGATTGGGTTAATAACTGCGGGATCGTTTTCATTAATCGGGGATAAAGGAAGAAATCGAGGGGTCCCTATGGCGACGAAGAAGACGACTCGGAAGCTGTAAACAGCAGTGAAGGAGGTTGCAATTAGTGTGAGGACAAGGGCTCAGGCGTTTAAGTAAGAGGTGTTTAAAGCCTCAATGATTGCATCTTTAGAGAAAAAACCTGCCAGAAAGGGGGTACCAGTCAGAGCTAGACTTCCAATGGTCAAGCAGGTAGAGGTAAAGGGGGCGAGGTTGTGAAGTCCTCCTATCTTTCGGATGTCCTGTTCGTCGTTTAGACTGTGAATAATTGATCCTGAACAAAGGAATAGTATTGCCTTGAAGAACGCATGGGTACAAATATGAAGAAATGCTAACTGGGGTTGGTTTAAGCCAATGGTAACTATTATTAGTCCAAGTTGGCTTGAGGTTGAGAATGCTACAATCTTTTTAATGTCATTCTGGGTTAGAGCACATGTGGCGGTAAATAATGTAGTTAAAGCGCCTAAGCAGAGGCAAATTGTAAGTGCTGCCTGGTTAGATTGTGTCAGGGGGTGGAGCCGAATTAGAAGGAAGATTCCGGCAACAACCATTGTGCTCGAGTGCAGTAGGGCAGAGACTGGTGTGGGCCCTTCCATTGCGGAAGGGAGCCAAGGGTGTAGTCCGAATTGGGCTGATTTACCGGTTGCGGCGATGATCAGTCCTAGAAGGGGGAGGGTTATATCTGTGTCTTTCGATAAAGAAAAGATCTGTTGCATCTCCCAGGAGTTGAGGTTCATGGCAAATCATGCTATACTTATAATTAGCCCAATGTCCCCAACTCGGTTGTAGATAACAGCTTGCAGGGCTGCAGTGTTGGCGTCTGCTCGGCCGTATCATCAACCAATTAGGAGGAAGGACATAATACCTACTCCTTCTCAGCCGATGAAAAGCTGAAATATGTTGTTAGCCGTAACTAAAATTACCATTGCAATTAGAAACATAAGAAGGTACTTAAAGAACCGATTCATGTAAGGGTCTTCGTGTATATATCATGAAGCGAATTCAAGAATAGATCAGGTGACGTAGAGGGCGATGGGGGTGAAGACAATGGAATAGTAGTCAAATTTAAGGCTAACATTAATGTTGAATGTTGAGGTGTTTATTCAGTGTCAGCTGGTAATAATGGTCTCTACTCCTTGGTCAAGGAAAATGAATAATGGCAACAAACTAACCACAAATGCGGTGCTGACGGCAGTTTTAACGTGAGTCACTGCTCAGTTGGGCGCTTTTGGCGAGGGGTCGATCGTGGTTAGGACCGGGTAGGCTAAGAGGGCAAAGATTAGTGTTAGTGAAGATGTTAAAATCAGTGTGGTTTGCATAGCCATTGCTTGGATTTGCACCAAGAGTTTTTGGTTCCTAAGACCAACGGATGACTGTTATCCTTCAAAGGCCGAGTGAGCCGCAGAGTCTAACTGCGGTAGTAGAGATTAGCAGTCTCTATTGCTACAGGCCTCTCTCGGCGGATAAGGGGACTTTAACCCCTGTCTACGGAATCACAATCCGACATTTTCGTTAAACTATATCTGCAGTAGTATCATCCTCATATGAGTTCCGGTTTGAGAATCAGGAGGATGACGGGAATTAAGTGCAGGGCGATGAGCAAGTGCTCTCGTGTGTGGTAGGGGGTGAGGCCAGTAATATGGGCCGGCACCGGTCCTCGCTGTGTCATCAAAAATAGATATAAAGAGTAACCTGCTGTAATAAGTGTACCAACGCCAGTCAAGACCAGAGTTCAGGGGGACCAGTTGAATAGGGTCGTAATGATTATTACCTCTCCTATGAGGTTGGGAAGCGGAGGGAGTGCTAGATTTGCAAGATTAGCGACAAATCACCAGGTGGCGGTTAAAGGGAATAGTATTTGCATCCCTCGTGCTAGAACCATAGTACGACTGTGAGTTCGTTCATAGCTAGTATTGGCGAGACAAAATAAGGCGGAGGAAACTAGTCCGTGGGCGATTATTAAAATGATAGCTCCTGTAAGTCCTCAAGGGGTCTGAATAAGAATACCCCCTGCCACTAGTCCTATGTGACTTACGGAAGAGTAAGCGATTAGGGATTTGAGGTCTGTCTGGCGTAAGCAGATTGAGCCTGTCATAATAATTCCTCAGAGAGCTAGGACAATAAAGGGGTAGGCCATCTCTTTGGTGAGGGGGTCGAGGATCGAGGTTATCCGGATCATGCCATATCCCCCCAGTTTCAGAAGCACCGCTGCTAGGACCATTGATCCTGCAATAGGGGCCTCTACGTGTGCTTTAGGGAGTCAGAGATGGACTCCATACAATGGTATTTTTACTAGAAATGCGATCAAGCAGCCGGCCCACCAGATCTTATCTCCCCAAGTCAAGAGCGCTAGGGGCTGTCCAAAATTCAAGGTGAGTATAGATAGACTCCCTGTAGAGCTTTGGAGGGTTAAGAGGGCGACTAGCAGAGGTAAGGACCCTGCTAAGGTGTAAAATAGGAAGTATGTGCCCGCGTTCAGCCGTTCGGCCTGATTTCCTCATCGGGTAATAATAATCAAGGTGGGGACTAGGGTCGCTTCAAACATTACGTAAAACATAATAATCTCAGTGGCACCAAAAGCCAGAATTAGAAAAGCCTGGAGAGAAGCTAGAAGGCTAATATACATTCGTTGGCGGGCAGCTGGCTCGGCTTGGGTGTGGTTTTGGCTGGCTAAAATTATTAAAGGAAGGAGCCAGCACGTGAGGACTAAGAGTGGGGAAGAGAGCGGATCAATTGCTATGTAGTTATTTGGAAAAGCTCATCCTGTTTCCGCCGTCCAGTTAAGTCAAGTGAGACTAAGTAGTGCAATAAGAAGACTGTGTGCGGTTGCAGAAGTTCATAGTCATTTTTTGGGGGTTAGTCAGGCTGTTGGAAATAGCATAAGTGTTGGGATTAAAATCTTTAGCATTGTAAAAGGTTAAGGCTTTGTAGACGATCTGTGCCGTGAGTTCGAGCTGTGGCTACTAGAAGGGCCAGCCCAGCGCTGGCTTCACAGGCAGAAAAAGCGAGTAGGAGCATCGGCGCTGCAGAGTAGCTGGTTATTTCTATTTGAAGTGTTCATAAGGACAGGGCGATGAAAAGTGACAGTATTATTCCTTCTAAACAGAGGAGGGCAGAAAGGAGGTGGGTTCGGTGAAATGCCAGACCTATTAGGCCCAGAATAAATGCTGTGCTAAAACTGAAGTGTGCCGGAGTCATAAGGGAGTTATGGACTTTAACCATAATTGTCTGAGCCGAAATCAGAAGTCTTGGGTTGGACTAAATCCCTATTCGGCCCATTCGAGTCCCCCCTGGAGTCATTCATAAATAAGACCAAGGGTAAGAAGGACAAGAACAGCAGCAGCTCAAGAGAGGGTTATAAGGGGGTCAAGTAGCTGGTTTCCTCAGGGGAGAGGAAGAAGTAGTGCAATTTCTAGATCAAACAGAAGAAAGAGGATAGCAACGAGAAAGAATCGCAGGGAGAATGGTAGTCGGGCGGATCCTAAGGGATCAAAGCCGCACTCGTAGGGGGAAAGCTTCTCCGCGTCGGGGTTTATTTGGGGAAGTCAAAATGATACAATTACTAGAATAATTGAGAGTAGTGAGGCGATTGTTAAAATTGTTATAATTAGGCTCATTATCTTTCCTTGGGCTTTAACCAAGATTAGATGGTTGGAAGCCATCTGTACTGTCCTTTATACTAGAAAGATTATGATCCTCATCAGTAGATGGAGACGTAAAGGAATAGTCATACTACGTCGACGAAATGTCAGTATCAAGCGGCTGCTTCAAATCCGAAGTGGTGGTTTGAGGTGAAGTGGTACAAGACCTGGCGTAGAAGACAAATAGCCAGGAAGGTAGAGCCAATAATGACGTGTAGGCCGTGGAAGCCGGTAGCTACGAAGAAGGTGGATCCATAAACACCGTCAGCAATCGTGAAGGGTGCCTCGTAGTACTCTAGTCCTTGTAGGAATGTGAAATAAAAGCCTAGTAGAATTGTTAGGGTAAGAGATTGGATCGCTTGTTTTCGTTCCCCTTCTATGAGGCTATGATGTGCTCAAGTGACAGTAACCCCAGAGGCTAAAAGTACTGCTGTATTTAGCAGGGGCACCTCAAATGGGTCTAGGGTAGTAATGCCTGTGGGGGGTCAGCATCCTCCAAGCTCGGGTGTTGGGGCAAGGCTGGAGTGGTAGAAGGCTCAGAAAAATCCTGCGAAAAAGAAGACTTCTGATGTAATAAATAAAATCATACCATATCGAAGGCCTTTTTGTACGGGCGGGGTGTGGTGGCCTTGGAAGGTTCCTTCTCGGACTACGTCTCGTCACCATTGATATATAGTTAAAAGTGTTAAAATTAGTCCTAGTGTTATCAGGGTTATTGAATGGAAGTGGAATCAAATTGCGGTGCCGGATGTTAGCAGCAGGGCGCCAACAGCTCCGGTTAGCGGTCAGGGGCTGGGGTCTACCATGTGGTATGCGTGTGCTTGGTGGGCCATTAGACGTTTTCCTGTAGGTAAAGGCTTAGGAGAAGGACGAAGACATAAGCCTGAATCATGGCCACAGCAACTTCTAGGAGTGTTAAAAGAAATAAGACAGTGGCAGTTAAGATGGCAACAGTAGGCATTATTGGAAGAAGGACAAATGCTGCTGTGGCAATGAGTTGAATAAGAAGGTGACCTGCTGTAAGATTGGCAGTCAGCCGGACTCCTAGGGCCAATGGTCGAATAAATAGGCTAATAGTTTCGATAATAATTAGTACAGGAATAAGTGGGACAGGGGTGCCTTCAGGGAGGAGGTGGCCTAGGGCTGCAGTTGGCTGGTTTCGCATTCCAATAATTACTGTGGCTAATCATAGAGGAACGGCAAGACCCATATTGAGAGAAAGTTGGGTCGTAGGGGTGAAAGTATATGGGAGTAGGCCCAGCATATTAAGTGTAATAAGGAAGATTATAAGTGAGGCTAGGATGACTGCTCATTTATGTCCTCCCGGGTTAATTGGTAAGAACATTTGCTGGGTGAAACGGTTAATAAATCAACCTTGCAGCGTAAGAACCCGATTATTAAGTCATCGGGAGGTTGGGGTGGGGTATAGAGTTCATGGAAGGGCAATTGCTAAGGCAATAAGGGGAATCCCTAGATAGGTTGGGCTCATAAATTGGTCAAAGAAGCTTAGTATCATGGTCAGTTTCAGGGTTCAGGTTTAGCTTTTTCAGCCCCGATTGTTGTGGGTTCGTTGTTGAACTCGTGGGCTAACACTTTTGGGGGAATGACTGTCAGGAAGACTAGTCAAGAGAAGACAAGAATTGCAAATCAAGGAGCGGGGTTCAATTGAGGCATGTCACTAGAGGTGGTTGGGGGTCACCAATCTTCAGCTTAAAAGGCTGACGCTAGGCCCAGTTTAGCTTCCTAGTGAGGCGTCTTCAAGTATTAGTGAGGATCAGTTTTCAAAGTGCTCGAGAGGGACGGCTTCTACTACGATAGGCATGAAGCTGTGGTTTGCCCCGCAGATTTCGGAACATTGACCGTAGAACACGCCAGGGCGAGAGGCAATAAAGGCGGTTTGATTAAGACGCCCGGGTACTGCGTCTATCTTTACTCCCAGGGCTGGGACAGCTCAAGAATGAAGCACGTCTTCTGCTGAGACTAGTACTCGGATGGGGGATTCTATGGGTACTACTATACGGTGGTCGGTTTCTAAAAGTCGGAATTGCCCGGGAATAAGGTCTTGTGTGGGGACTATGTATGAGTCAAACCCCAGGTCTTCATAATCGGTATATTCGTAGCTTCAGTATCATTGGTGGCCCATGGCTTTAATTGTTAAATGGGGGTCGTTAATCTCGTCCATAAGATAAAGAATTCGTAGAGAGGGTAGGGCGATTAAAATCAGAATTACAGCTGGTAAAATAGTTCATACGATTTCAATTTCTTGGGAATCAAGGATATACTTGTTAGTAAGTTTAGTGGAGACCATTGAGACAATAATGTAAAGGACCAGTGTGCTAATTAGGAAAACAATTATTAGTGCATGATCGTGAAAGTGTAGGAGTTCTTCTATTACAGGGGAGGCCGCGTCTTGCAATCCTAGTTGTGAGGGATGTGCCATTTAGCTCTGGGGCTAAGACACGCGGGGGTCTAACCCACGATTTTGCCTCGACAAGGCAAGGTAATAATTTTACTAGTGTCTTATTTAAGAAAGTGGCAGAGTGGCCATGTAGTTGGCTTGAAACCATCTTACGGGGGTTCGATTCCTCCCTTTCTCGTTATTTTGCTTGAACTTGGACGAAAGCTGGTTCCTCAAAGGTGTGGTAAGGAGGAGGGCATCCGTGCAGTCATTCTACGTTTGTAATAGTTAGTTCTACAGATGCAACTTCTCGTTTAGCCGCAAATGCTTCTCAGAGAATAAATAAGAACATGATTACAGCTACTAGGGAGATTAGCGATCCGATTGATGAGACAGTATTTCAAAGGGTATAGGCGTCTGGGTAGTCCGAGTAACGTCGTGGCATTCCTGCGAGTCCGAGGAAGTGCTGTGGGAAGAAAGTTACATTTACTCCAATAAACATGACCCCGAAGTGGATTTTTGTTCAGGTGCTGTGAAGAGTGTAACCTGTGAATAGTGGGAACCAGTGCACGAATGCGGCCATAATGGCAAAGACGGCTCCTATTGATAGGACGTAGTGGAAGTGGGCGACTACATAATATGTGTCGTGAAGTACAATGTCTAATGAAGAATTGGCTAGTACAATTCCCGTTAATCCTCCGACTGTGAAAAGGAAAATAAATCCAAGGGCTCAGAGAAGGGGTGTTTCTCATTTAATTGAGCCTCCGTGTAGAGTGGCGAGTCAGCTAAATACTTTTACGCCTGTTGGGATAGCGATAATCATTGTTGCTGATGTAAAATAAGCTCGGGTGTCTACATCCATGCCTACCGTAAACATGTGGTGGGCTCAGACAATAAATCCCAGAAGGCCGATGGCCATCATAGCTCATACCATTCCTATATAGCCGAAAGGTTCTTTTTTCCCAGCGTAGTAGGCTACAATGTGGGAAATCATACCAAATCCTGGTAAAATTAAAATGTAGACTTCGGGGTGGCCGAAGAACCAGAATAGGTGTTGGTATAGAATTGGGTCTCCTCCCCCTGCCGGGTCGAAGAAGGTAGTATTTAGATTTCGGTCAGTGAGAAGCATGGTAATTCCTGCAGCTAAGACTGGAAGGGAGAGCAGGAGAAGAACAGCAGTAATTAGAACAGCTCACACAAACAGAGGTGTCTGGTACTGTGAAATTGCAGGAGGTTTCATGTTCATCATTGTGGTGATAAAATTAATAGCCCCAAGGATTGAAGAAATACCTGCTAGATGTAGAGAAAAGATAGCGAGATCAACTGATGCTCCGGCGTGGGCTAGATTTCCAGCTAGAGGGGGATACACAGTTCATCCGGTCCCTGCCCCAGCTTCAACTCCGGAAGAGGCTAAAAGGAGAAGGAAAGAAGGAGGAAGGAGTCAGAAGCTCATATTATTCATTCGAGGAAATGCCATATCTGGGGCCCCGATCATTAATGGGACTAGCCAGTTTCCAAATCCTCCAATCAGAATTGGTATTACTATAAAGAAAATTATTACGAAGGCATGTGCAGTAACAATTACGTTATAAATTTGATCATCCCCAAGGAGTGCCCCGGGTTGACTAAGTTCTGCTCGAATTAAGAGACTTAGGGATGTGCCAACTATCCCTGCTCAGGCACCGAATACTAGGTAGAGGGTACCAATATCTTTGTGATTGGTTGAGAAAAATCAACGTGTGATTGCCACAGGTAGGGTGGCCGAAGGTTCAGGCGGCGGATTGTAGCTCCGAGAACAGAGGTTTAACTCCTCTCCTTACCATAGCTCTGTGGTGAAGTTCATGTCAGGTTGCAAACCTGAAGACGCGGGTTAACGCCTGCCGGGGCTTTCCCCGCCTCTTCCCGGGCGGCGGGGAAAGGTAGATGGATGCTCGCTGGTTAGGGCGCTTAGCTGTTAACTAAGAGTTTGTAGGATCGAGGCCTTCCCATCTAGAAAGGCTTTAGCTTAATTAAAGTGTCTGGGTTGCATCCAGGAGATGTGGGATAAATCCCCGCAAGTCTTATCAGGGATTAGGAGATTTTCACTCCTGCTTGGAGCTTTGAAGGCTCATGGTCTTAATGCTATCCTAAATCCCTAAGTGAGGAGGGCCAGGGTGGTGGGGGTTAGAGGGAGAAGGCAGGTCGCTAAAATGAGGGCGGTGGCTAGGAGGAGTGTTGGGCGCTTGGCCGCCATCCGCCAGGGGGTTGTGGTGTTAACGGTTTGTGGGGAAAGTGTCAAAGTTATGGTATAAGTCAGCCGCAAATAAAAGTACAAGCTTAGCAGGGCCGTCAGGGCCATAACGGTTGCGGTTAAAGTAAATCCCTGGTTGCTGACCTCTTGCAGAATAAGTCACTTAGGTATGAATCCCGTAAGTGGGGGCAGTCCGCCCAATGAGAGGAGAATCAGGCAGGCTAATGCGGCCAAGGTCGGGGCTTTAGTTCATGCGGATGCAAGAGTAATGGTATTAGTGGCATTTATATTTTCCAAAGTAAGGAATGCTGCCGTTGTTATAACAATGTATGTCACAAGGGCAATCAGGGTTATTTGCGGGGCCATTTGGGCTACCAAAATCATTCATCCCAGGTGGGCGATGGATGAATAGGCAAGGATCTTGCGAAGCTGGGTCTGGTTGAGCCCTCCTCATCCTCCCACTAGTGTGGAGGCAATGGCTAGTGTAGTAAGCAGGTAGGGGTGGACATTACCTGCTACCTGAAGAATTAATGCGAAAGGAGCTAGCTTTTGCCAGGTGGAGAGAACAAGACCTGTTGTAAGGGTGATTCCTTGAAGGACCTCTGGGAGCCAGAAGTGCATAGGGGCCAGCCCAATTTTTAGGGCTAGGGCTGCTATGGCAATTGTAGACGCAATTGGATGAGTTAGTTGGGTAATATCCCACTGGCCCAAAATTCATGCGTTGGTAGTGCTGGCAAACAGAATTATAGCCGCCGCCGTAGCTTGGGTCAAAAAATACTTAGTTGTGGCTTCTACGGCCCGGGGGTGATGTTGATGGGCTATTATAGGAATGATGGCAAGGGTATTAATTTCCAGGCCTATTCATGCTAGGAGCCAGTGGGAGCTTGCAAATGTTATGGTAGTTCCTAATCCTAGACTAGATAAAAGGACGGTGAGTACATAAGGATTCATTAGTAGGGGAAGGATTCTAACCAACATGTTCGGGGTATGGGCCCGAAAGCTTATTTAGCTGACCTTACTAGAAAGTGGTGTAGTGGAAGCACCTAGAGTTTTGATCTCTGCAGGATGGGTTCGAATCCCCTTTTTCTAAGGAGCCGGGGGGAGTCTAACCCCCTTGGTTCACTCTATCAAAGTGGCCCTTAGGCGTTCAGGCACAGCTCCGGGTTAAAGTTGGGGGGGAAGTCCCGCAGTCGCTAAAGGCAGGGCAACGTGCCATAAAATCAGGGCCAGGGTTAAAGGAAGGAAGTTCTTTCATACCAGGTGCATAAGTTGATCGTAACGGAATCGGGGGTAAGAGGCTCGGACCCACAAAAACATGGCTGAAAGCAGGGCGGCCTTAAACATAATGTTAATAGTTGTGAGTTCTGAAAAAGTAGGGAAGTTGGCGGCACCTAAGAATAAAACAGCTGAAAGGGTATTTATGAAAAGGATATTAGCATATTCTGCTAAGAAGAACAGGGCGAATGGGCCTCCGGCGTATTCAACGTTAAACCCTGAAACTAGCTCCGATTCTCCCTCCGTGAGGTCGAAGGGGGCACGATTAGTCTCTGCTAGGGTAGAAATATATCATATTGCTGCTAGGGGTCAGGCTGGGACCAGAAGTCAGACGCCTTCCTGGGTCGTGCTAAACATGGACAAAGTAAAGCCCCCTGTGAAGACGATTGTGGATAATAAGATTAGTCCGAGAGCCACTTCATAAGAAATGGTTTGGGCTACCGCTCGTAGGGCTCCGATGAGAGCATATTTGGAATTGGATGCTCAGCCAGAGCCGAGGATGGAGTAAACGGCAAGGCTCGATAGCGCTAGAATAAACAGCATGGTGAGGTTAAGGTCTGTGACTGGGTGAGGGAGAGGCAGGGGGGCTCATAAGGTCAGGGCTAGTGTCAAAGCGAGGGTAGGGGTGGCCAAAAATAAGAAGGGGGATGATGTGGACGGTCGGACTGGTTCTTTAATGAAAAGCTTAACCCCGTCTGCAATGGGCTGTAGGAGCCCGTAGGGGCCAACTACATTGGGCCCTTTTCGTAACTGTATGTATCCCAGTACCTTTCGTTCAATAAGGGTGAGGAAAGCTACTGCCAGAAGGACGGGTACAATGTAGGCCAAGGGGTTAATAATATGGGTTACAAGGATGTGGAGCATAGCTAAAGAGAGGATTTGAACCTCTGGGAGGGAAGGCTTAGGCTTCCTGCATTTACCGGGCTCTGCCACCTTAGCATGCCCTTTTCTTGGGCTGGGGGTTGCCCCCCTTTGCCTGATTTAGTTGTTTTCAACAGGTTGGGGGGAGGCGTACTTAAAGCATGGGCCTCATCGCTCCGGTCCTTTCGTACTAGGAAGGGTGGCGGTACAGATAGAAACTGACCTGGATTACTCCGGTCTGAACTCAGATCACGTAGGACTTTAATCGTTGAACAAACGAACCCTTAATAGCGGCTGCACCATTAGGATGTCCTGATCCAACATCGAGGTCGTAAACCCCCTCGTCGATATGGACTCTGGGAGGGGATTGCGCTGTTATCCCTAGGGTAACTTGGTTCGTTGATCGGCTTGTGGCCGGATCATTCTTGGTCAAATATTTTGTGACTTAGAGGTGTGACTCTGGGTTTTAGGGTGGCCCTAATCCACTCGGGAGCTTTTCTTTCTCCCGTGGTCGCCCCAACCGAAGACGTTTGTGCCACTGTCATGTTGTTTGAGGCCTGGTGGAGGGCTGCTTTTCATGGTTGGTGTGCGTCTAAAGCTCCATAGGGTCTTCTCGTCTTGTAGATGTATGCCCGCTTCTGCACGGGCAGATCAGTTTCATTGACTAGGAAAAAGAGACAGTTAAACCCTCGTTATGCCATTCATACAGGTCTTCATTTAAAAGACAATTGATTGCGCTACCTTTGCACGGTTAAAATACCGCGGCCGTTAAACTTTTGGTCACGGGGCAGGCGGGACCTCCTATATAATGGGGGTCAGGAGGCGATGTTTTTGGTAAACAGGCGAGGTTTAGGTTTGCCGAGTTCCTTTTCTTCCTTTAAGTCTTTCCCTGGCTGAGCACGCCTGTGTGGGGGTAACGATTGGGTAATACATGATTTTCCTGGCCTTAGGTGGCGGGGGTGCAGGGCCCTCTTTTATTGGGTTCGTTAATTGTCGGTGGTTGGTCCGATCCGACTTACACATGTGCAGGGAGAAGTTCATCCTTCTTGTTACTCGTTCTAGCATGGTCTCTCCTATGGGGGCATAGGGCGACCCAATAATAGTAGGGGCGTTAGATGTTTTAATGTTATATCAGGCTGAATTTGGTCTGAGCTTTAACGCTTTCTGTCCAGATGGCTGCTTTTAGGCCCACTGAAACCTGTAACCTTGTTTTAATTTATTCTTTAGCCTCCTGTTTAAGGTTGTGTCCTTAATTAGGGGAGCTGTACCTCCCCCAACTAACTCCGGATAGTGGCCCTAGTTGCCTAGTTTGAGTAAAACTATTGTGGGTAGGGGCATATCGGGGCTGAACTTCTATTCATTTCTTGGGTAACCAGCTATAACCTGACTCGGTAGGTCTTTCACCTCTACTGGGGGATCTTCCCACTCTTTTGCCACAGAGACGGGTTGGCTCTAAATAAGCTGTCCCGGAGTAGCTCGTCCGGTTTCGGGGGTTCAAACTAGAGGTCTCTTTGCTTGAATGTACTGGCTAGATCATGATGCAAAAGGTACGAGATAGAATCTCTGCTTTTATTTGCTTGAGTGCGTTCTTTCACTTCTCTTTCAGCTTTCCCTTGCGGTACTTTTTCTATGGCTTCATTGTTCCTTTTCTGTCGCCCATACTGGGGTGGTCGAATGATTTAGTTTGGGTTTTTCTTTTCTGTAGAGTTGTTTATACTTAAAATTTAGTTCTTTGGGTCGAGCTAGCTGTTTGGCTCAGGGTGATCCAACTTGCATGGATGTCTACTCAGTGTAAGGGAGTCGCCTAACTGTCTCGGCCACACCCTGATTATTCCAAGTGCACCTTCCGGTACACTTACCATGTTACGACTTGCCTCCCCTTGTATCAGCTATTGTGTTATTTACTTGTATTTAAGTAGTTATTGGGGAGAGTGACGGGCGGTGTGTGCGCGCTTCAGAGCCGGCTTCAAGAGGGCTCTCTATTCCCTCTTTACTGCTAAATCCACCTTCGGGCCTCCGGTTTCAGAGGGCCTTCCGTGAATAATCTGTTTCAGATAATGTAGCCCATTTCTTCCCACTTCGTACGCTACACCTCGACCTGACGTTCTGAGGAGTGCTCATTCTGCTTACTGTATTACCTTCACAGGGTAAGCTGGCGACGGTGGTATATAGGCGGGAGGGGCAAGGAGTGGTGAGGTTGAACGGGGGTTATCGGTTCTAGAACAGGCTCCTCTAGGGGGGTCTGAAGCACCGCCAAGTCCTTTGGGTTTTAAGCTGGCGCTCGTAGTCCCCAGGCGGATATTTATTGTATTAATATATCTAAGTTTACGGCGGGGCATAGTGGGGTATCTAATCCCAGTTTGTGTCCCAGCTGTCGTGGATTCTGGTGGGTAGGGGTAAAGCTACTTTCGTGTTAGTGATTCGAGCCTCCGGGTGCGTATGACGGCCTGGGAGGTCTTCGGCTTTAGTGCTTATTCACCATAACCACTCTTTACGCCGAGTTCATCAACTAGGGCCTCTCGTATAACCGCGGTGGCTGGCACGAGTTTTACCGGCCCTCTTAACCCTGACTAAGTCAAGTTTTCACTTATTGCTTAATGTCTATCACTGCTGAGTTCCCTTGGGGGTGTGGCTGAGCAAGGCGTCTTGGGCTAGAGTACTGTGCCTGATACCGGCTCCTCGTCCCCGGACAGGGGATTGAGGGCATCCTCACGGGGCTGTGGAAGCTTGCATGTGTAATTTGGGTTAAAGCTGATAGTAAAGTCAGGACCAAACCTTTGTGCCCGTGGAGCTTTCTAGGGCTCATCTTAACATCTTCAGTGTTATGCTTTACTTAAGCTACACTAGC